GACTTCCCCTGGGGGTAGGGTACTACGAAAGGAAGTTGATCATGGAGTATCAATAAGCTTGGAATTGATTCTTCCCGGGTCGATGCCCGAGCGGTTAATGGGGACGGACTGTAAATTCGTTGGCAATATGTCTACGCTGGTTCAAATCCAGCTCGGCCCAATAATTCGCGGATCCACCATAAAATGATATAACCCATTTGTCCTTCGACAGAAATGCTTGATACGGACGGAAGAATAAACTAAAAAAAACTCTTTTTTTATGCATTGATAGATTGATTATCAATCAATTTGACAATAACGAAAAAATGACTATTAATCCATGCCATGCTCCGCTCACTAAAGCACATGTCCCCGCGCATATCAATCTATTACTCACGTCTCTGTCTGTTAGAATATGACAATTCAAATCAAAAATCTACGTAGAAAGGTTTGAAGGAAATTCAATCAACAACATCCGTTGTACACTTTATTTCCCTGGGATTGTAGTTCAATTGGTCAGAGCACCGCCCTGTCAAGGCGGAAGCTGCGGGTTCGAGCCCCGTCAGTCCCGATGGATCCAAATCCAATCAAAAAATACATCAATTCATCTCTTCCTTTCCTGTGAAAAAGACAACAAATAACATAACTGAATTTTCTTCCAAACGGGATTTCTCTTATTTTTTTTTAAGAAGATTTGATCAGTACAAAAAAAGGAAGGAGTTTAGTTCCAACCTCCCTCCTTTTCCTTTTTTGAATTTCACTACTATTGTTTGCTTGAGTTTGTTTATAACTAATGTGAGGGTAAAGGTAGTCTGATGAGACTTCATCAGATGATTGCATTGGACAAGAGGGCAGTCGATTATAGAAAAGAAAGAGTGCAAAAAATTAGAAATCAAAAAAGTAAAGAAATTCTTGATTGCATCAGGAATCCCATTTTGTTTGAATTCGGTATGGATAAAAGATCTTCCTATGTTATACTATTCAATTCGCGACGATGAATCGATTTGATAGCTCATATATTGTTATTCATGATATTTTGATACGATTCGATATCATCGAGATGCAATGCATCCCATTGAATTTACAAGCGAAACATTTATCATCTCTATGGGATTAAATCCCGAGTTATTGCGAATAAAAAAAGAAACGATGAGATTATGGAAGTAAATATTCTCGCATTTATTGCTACTGCACTGTTCATTCTAGTTCCTACCGCCTTTTTACTTATAATATACGTAAAAACAATTAGTCAAAGTGATTAATTTGAATTAACAATGAAAAGGATTAAAATTTCGCGTCTTAAATGAAATTGGCGGACTAGAATTATCAGTATTCTACGAGAGAAGTATCCTATGAGATCCGATAGTATGGTAGAAAGAAATATATGAATCCTTCTACCATACTATCTATTATTATTATTGAAGTGTATAAAATTGTACTGTATAAAAATACAGGTTGAATATAGATCAATTTGAATATAGATGAATCTACAATATATATCTTTCTATTTATATTATATATAGATATCATATCAATTACATATATGTAATGTTAATATAATATAAATAGTGGCCCAATTCTATTTCTTTGCTTCATAATTCATGTTGATTCCAATGAATCTGAAATGAAATAATCAATCGAAAGGCCACTAATCTTTTTTTAGCATTCGAAAGAAGTAAGTGATTGAGCAGTTGACAGATGATCCAGGGGTTCGGTTCCGTGGGAACTTTTTATCTTCGGATTTCTAAAAAAATTAGCAAACCCCATCTTTAACGTTTGAACCATGATATGAAATGAGTTCCATAAAACAAGCATAAATCCAATTTTGAAAAAAAAAAAGAAAAACGAAAATACTAATAAAATAATAATAAATAAAACAAGTGGTAAGCACGTAATATTATGGGGTGGCTACCCCGAGGTACTATCTTATTATGAGGTAGTATATTATTATGCGTAGTGTCTCATTGGACAACCATTATGTCGAGGTTCTTTCGTGCAGAACGATCTATAAAACAAAAACAATCGATACAGTTTGATTCTGCAATTAGTAGTACTTCTAGAGTCCACTTCTTCCCCATACTACGAGTGAAAGGGAAAATGTAAAGACTACCATTAAAGCAGCCCAAGCGAGACTTACCATATCCATGTGAATTATGTCCCCTATCTCTATGAATATAAAAGAATTATTCCATTATTGCTCACTAATAATTATTATTCACTAATAATAGTGGAATCACTAGCGCATAGTCAAAAAGAGATTCGGGCACAACACCATTATCCAAAAAATCGAATTATAACAAGTTATTATATGATTTCTAGTATAATCGAAAAACATTAAGCACAAGTAAATAAAAGAGGCAGAGAAACTCTTGGAAGTCTCAAAGGAGTGTTAATAACATGTAGGAATAATAAGACCTAGTCTTTCTTTTGTTGCTCTGCATTTGATTCCATTAAGTAAAAAGTATCAAAATAGAGAATCAAGATAGATCACTATCTATCACATACCCCTCTATTCCTTTCTCATTTGATCTAATCTTTACTGTCTCCCGATTGTTTCATAGAGACAACCGGGAGATGGCAGGGCCTATTTCATGCGTGACTAGAGCTTATCGAAAAGAAAGAATTTCTTTTTTTACTTAATATCACTTTTTTTTAAGATAAAAAAAAAAAGCCAATTATCCATTCAATATAATATTGATTGAATGCTCGAGCACTCCGATACTTTCATGAGTCCGTATATAGAGAACCCCCAACGATGCTTAGAATCAAGCAAATCTAAAGAGGCTTTTTCTTCTGCTGGAAAAAAATGATAAAGTTATATCAGCAAAACAGAAGAAGGTATTTCGATTCTTTTGTTGATGAGGCGACACCCGGATTTGAACTGGGGAAAAAGGGATTTGCAGTCCCCCGCCTTACCGCTCGGCCATGCCGCCAAAACGATACAAAATATTGGATTGGCTCTATCTCTTCGATTGATAGTATCTTACAACACACAATATCTAAACCGAAAAACTTTCCTTTCTATTTCTATTGAAAGAAAATCCAAAATAAAATGTGGATTTTCAGTCACAAAAGAAAAAATTCAGGACAAATGGGAACCGTTAACTTTAACTATTGACTGTGAATTCATAAATGATTCTTGGATTAAAATTGAAAATTAGGTTTCCCTAATGATATAAGAAAAAAATACCCAAATTGATACCTTACCTAACTAAATAAAAATTGATACATAACTAATAATTACTAATCCGTATTGATTCGTTTCCATAACCATAAAAAAATCCTTCTCAATTCAAATTATAATAGCGATTATGAGTATATGTAAACCCCAGAACATAAATGATTACTATTATCTAAATCTAATTGGGTATCTTATCTATATAAGATGCCTATAGGAAATTTTCGGAATTCCATTTTTACAATTTTTTTTTCATTGAATAGAAAATAGAAATTTGGATAGAGCACGACACGTGGTGTCCCCAATAGCACTGTAATAAAGGAGGAGATATATATAACTATAGTTATATCTGCACATGTTTAGTCTTCATACCCACTTCAATCGTATTCTACGAATTCTACTAAAAAAAAATAGAGGTATAGGTAAAATATCTCTCTTCTATGCGAATTTGTTTTTTTGAACAGTGGAATCCACGAAAAAGTTCCATGGTGTTCAAAAAATACAAAAAGATTCTATATTGTTTCTAATGATTATGTCTTTAGCTCATGGAGCAGATCAAATCCCGAATCTATTTATAGTACCCAATCGGATTGGAATATCATATTTATAGTACCCAATCGGATTGGAATATCATAATAATGGTAGAAATTGACTCACTTTTGTTTTGATATAGATATTCTATACAAAACTCCATAGGTCTAAATAGAATTTACCAATTCCTTTGTATTTCATTTGTAGTTGTTGCAAATTCCAATTTGAGTATCAAAGTCTCTTTATTCCTACGTTCATATGTATTTCATGCATTACATCTATTACACCTATGGAGTTAGGTAAAATTTCATGTGATTCAGTAAACATAATATAAATTCCATCATTGCTAGATCGATCCATTTGATGATGAATAAGCAAATAATGGGATTTTTTTTATAAATGGGAAATAAATAAAATGCTTGGGGGTGGAAATGAGAGAATGTCTACAATACCTGGGTTTAATCAGATACAATTTGAAGGGTTTTGTAGGTTCATTGATCATGGCTTAACAGAAGAACTTTCTAAGTTTCCAAAAATTGAAGATACAGATCAAGAAATTGAATTTCAATTATTTGTGGAAACATATAAATTGGTAGAACCATTGATAAAAGAAAGAGATGCTGTATACGAATCACTCACATATTCTTCTGAATTATACGTATCCGCAGGATTAATTTGGAAAACCCGTAGGGATATGCAAGAACAAACAATTTTTATTGGAAACATTCCTCTAATGAATTCCCTGGGAACTTCTATAGTAAATGGACTATACAGAATTGTGATCAGTCAAATATTGCAAAGCCCCGGTATCTATTACCGGTCAGAATTGGACCATAACGGAATTTCGGTCTATACCGGCACCATAATATCTGATTGGGGAGGAAGATTAGAATTAGAGATTGATCGAAAAGCAAGGATATGGGCTCGTGTGAGTAGGAAACAGAAAATATCTATTCTAGTTCTATCATCAGCTATGGGTTCGAATCTAAGAGAAATTCTCGAGAATGTTTGCTACCCTGAAATTTTTTTGTCTTTCCTGAATGATAAGGAGAAAAAAAAAATTGGATCAAAGGAAAATGCCATTTTGGAGTTTTATCAACAATTTTCTTGTGTAGGCGGAGATCCGGTATTTTCTGAATCCTTATGTAAGGAATTACAAAGGAAATTCTTTCAACAAAGATGTGAATTAGGAAGGATTGGTCGACGAAATCTGAACCGGAGACTGAATCTTGATATACCTGAGAACAATACATTTTTGTTACCGCGAGATATATTGGCAGCTGCAGATCATTTGATTGGACTTAAATTTGGA